TTCATTATGTGAACCAAAAATTTAAGATTTCTATCACAAAAATTGCAAAACCTTACGCAAACCCTAATATTCTTGCAGAATTTATAGCCACACAATTCAAGAATAGAGTTTCATTTCGAAAAGCAATAAAAAAGGCTATTAAATTAACTGAAAAAGCAGATACAAAAGGAATTCAAGTACAAATTTCAGGGCGTATCGGCGGAAACGAAATGGCACGTGTCCAATGGATCAGAAAGGGTAGAGTTCCCCTACAAACCGTTCGAGCTAAAATTGATTATTGTTCCTATACAATTAGGACTATCTATGGCGTATTCGGCATGAAAATTTGGATTTTTATAGACAAGGGAAAGGAATAAAAAAACTTTCATTGTTTTTCCCTTCTATCGATTGATTGAACAAAAAAAGGGAAACCCGGTCATTCTTTTTCTGGCCAATCAAACGAATTTTGAATTCTATAGGGTTGAATAAAAATTCGATGAACCTTTTGATATAATTGCTATGCTTAGTGTGTGACTCGTTGGTTTTTTTTAGGGTTAGGATTAGGATTAAAAAAAGACCAGCCCGGTAGTATGAAAACCAACTCATCACTTCGTATTATCTGGATCTAAAGAAGCAGTCAAGATATGATAAATCGGTCATATCTATGTAGCAACTGAAGTTTCTTTTGAATAAACTTTAATTCTAAGTTTAAAGCAAAATACAGAAGAAAGGTGTGGATAAATGGAAGGATGAGAGAAAGAGAGAAAAAGAATATCAATGATATAGAAATCCAATATGTAAGGTCTATGAGTCATCTCATAAAAGACAGTGTAATAAAGCATCAATACTAATTGATTCATCTATAATGAAATATTAAATGAATCCTTCTTATAGAAGAAAAAAATGAAGAAAAAAATCAAGAGCTTCGAGCCAATAAAGACTAAGAAGGTTGACTCAAGAATAAATTGGATTATGAGCTCCGTTGTAGAATTCTGACCTAACCATTAAATACGAAGCGGTGGGAACGATGGAACCTGTGACTGCAAAAGATTTTATTGAACAAATGAATCTTACTGATTCACTAGTCGGGATGGCGAAATGAACCGGAAATCAATTCATCTATTCTGAGAAGTCACGAACAAGCGCTACGACTGAAATAGAGATTGCAAGAGTAAATATTCGCCCGCGAAAACTTTCTTTTTTTTTGAATTTGAATTGGTAAACTTGGATAAAGGACAAAAGAAAATAAAGATTTATTAGAACGTTAGAAAAAAAAACTATTATTTAGAAAATTATTTATAAAAATGTTCTAATATCTATTCAAATTAATTGAAATTCCATTTTGAATCCTTTTATTCGCGAGGAGCTGGATGAGAAGAAACTCTCACGTCCAGTTCTGTAGTAGAGATGGAATTCCGAAACAACCATCAACTATAACCCCAAAAGAACTAGATTCCGTAAACAACATAGAGGAAGAATGAAGGGAAGATCTTATCGAGGTAATCATATTTGTTTCGGTAAATACGCTCTTCAGGCACTTGAACCTGCTTGGATCACATCTAGACAAATCGAAGCAGGTCGACGAGCAATGACACGAAATGCACGCCGTGGTGGAAAAATATGGGTCCGCATATTTCCAGACAAACCAGTTACAGTAAGACCTACTGAAACACGTATGGGTTCGGGGAAAGGATCCCCTGAATATTGGGTAGCTGTTGTTAAACCGGGGCGCATACTATATGAAATGGGTGGAGTAGCCGAAAATCGAGCCAGAAGAGCTATTTTACTAGCAGCATCCAAAATGCCTATACGAACTCAATTCATTATTTCGGGATAAAAATGTAGAACCGACAGAAATGAGTCTCGGGGATGAAACAAAACCGCAGGTTTCTTTTTTTGGACAAAAAAGATTTCTTTTATTTTCTTTATCCTTTGCATTGGAAGAATAGACTAAAAAATTGATATGATTCAACATCAGACCCATTTAAATGTAGCGGATAACAGCGGGGCTCGAGAATTGATGTGTATTCGAATCATAGGAGCTAGTAATCGTCGCTATGCTTATATTGGTGACGTTATTGTTGCTGTGATCAAAGAAGCAGTCCCAAAAATGCGCCTAGAAAAATCAGAAGTAGTCAGAGCTGTAATTGTCCGTACCTGTAAAGAACTTAAACGTGACAACGGTATGATAATACGATATGATGACAATGCTGCAGTTGTGATTGATCAAAAAGGAAATCCAAAAGGAAGTCGAATTATTGGTGCAATCCCCGAGGAATTGAAAGAATTCAATTTTACTAAAATAGTTTCATTAGCTCCCGAGGTATTATAAAATAAAATGAGATCGTGATATCTTTGGGGTATTTGAAAGAAATAGATTAAGAACTAGATTAATTCGTAGATTGTGTCTCACGCATATACCTTGAAAAATTCATATTCATAAACCAATAAAAAAAAAGAAAAACATGTTAATTAGATCCAATTTTCAGACACCAATAATTTTAGTTCATGATGGGTACAGATACTATTGCTGAGATAATAACCTCTATACGAAATGCTGATATGGCTAGAAAAAGAGTGGTTCGCATAGCATCTACTAATATTACCGAAAATATTGTTCAAATATTTTTACAAAAGGGTTTTATCGAAAACATCAGAAAACATCGAGAAAAAAACAAATCTTTTTTGGTTGTAACCCTGCGACATAGAAGGAATAGGAAAAAACCCTGTAGGAATTTTTTCAATTTAAAACGGATCAGTCGGCCCAGTCTACGAATCTATTCTTACTCTCAAGAAATTCCTAGAATTTTAGGTGGGACGGGGGTTGTAATTCTTTCTACTTCTCGAGGTATAATGACAGACCGGGAGGCTCGACTAGAAGGAATTGGCGGAGAAATTTTGTGTTATATATGGTAATCATTTTAATATCCAAATGGGATCCGAAACCTCTTCCTATTTATAAAAAAAAAAAGAAAGAGGGTGAGTTGTCTAATATCGTTTCTTCTCCATTAGTTGATACTTCAAAGGGACTTTACCTGCAATGACAGAACAAAAATGGATTCGCGAAGGTTTAATTACTGAATCGCTTCCCAATGGCATGTTCCGGGTTCGGTTAGATAATGAAGATCTGGTTCTAGGTTATGTTTCAGGAAAGATCCGACGTAATTTTATTCGGATACTGCCAGGAGACAAAGTCAAAATTGAAATAAGCCGTTATGATTTGACCAAAGGACGTATAATTTCTCGACTCGACAACGACAACAAGGATTCGAAAGATTAGCTGGTTTTTATTCAATACGATTCGAGATGCAAAATTTCAAGAAACTTATTTTCTACCAAGAAGTAGATTCAGAATTAAGATAAGGAATGACAAATATGAAAGTAAGAACCTCAGTTAGTCAAATTTGTCAAAAATGTCGACTAATCCGTAGGCGGGGGCGCCTTAGAATAATTTGTTCCAACCCGAGACATAAACAAAGACAAGTATAATCAGACACGCTAAAGAGCTCAATGTACAAATAAGGAATCTGTTTTGACATGAAATGGATATATCCATATATTTATGAGATGATACAATATGCCAAAAACTATACCGAGAACTGGTTATCGTAGACGTTTTGGTTCACGCAGGGGTGGTCGTATTAGTTTACGTAAGAAGATTGTAGATAAAATAGGCAAGGGGGTTGTCCATATTCAAGCAAGTTTCCATAATATCATTGTGACGGTTACAGATCTACGGGGTCGGGTGGTTTCCTGGTCCTCGGCCGGTACTTGTGGATTCAAGGGTACGCGAAAAAGGACACCTGTTGCCGCTCGAACTGCAACAGAAGATGCTATTGGTCCAGTAATAGATCAAGGTATGAAACGAGCAGAAGTCATGATAAAAGGCCCCGGTCTCGGAAGAAGGGCAGCATTACAAGCTATTCGTAGAAGTCGTTTAAAATTCACTTTCATAAGGGATGTAACTCCTATGCCACATAATGGATGTAGACCTGTAAAAAGAAGACGTGTGTAGAAAGTCAACCAACTAATTAACGAACCAACTTATAGCTATTGAAAAAATCAAAGAAAATCAACCTACAAATGTCTTAATATAGACGTCTAAAACGCATAGAAAAAGAGATATTATTTTCTTTTTTTTTAAACCACTACCACAAGGAGGGTAAATAAAGATTATGGCTAGCGGAAACGTAGTCGTATCTAATTGGAAAGTACAATGGAAGTGTATTGAATTAAGAATACACAATGGACATCTGCAGTATGGGCGCTTTTGTATGGCTCCACTTTTGGAAGGCCAAGCCGACTTAATAGGTATGGCGCTTAGAAAAACTTTGCTTGGAGAACTAGAAGCAACATGTATCACATGTGCGAAATTTCAAGACATACCTCATGAATATTTGAATATATGGGGTGTTGAAGAATCGATCTATGATATTGTAATGAATTTGAACAAAATTGTATTGAGAAAAAGCGAATCGTTTCGTGATGTACCTAGAGCTCATCAAGGGCGCATTCGTGCCCAGGGTCCTATGCATGTAACCGCTGCAAATATTCACTTTTTTTCTTCTGATGTAGAAATCATTGACCGGACACAGCATATAGCTAAATTGACAAAACCAACGAGTTTGTCTATTGAATTAGAAATTGATACAAGACGTCCACTTAGTGAAAGAATGCCATATACCCTTCAAGAAGGAAGTTATCCTATAAATGCTACCTTCTCGCCTATTCTAAATGCGAATTATAGTATTCATTCATATAGGCATAAGAATGAAAAAGAAGAGATACTCTTTCTCGAAATATGGACAAATGGGAGTTTGACTCCGGTAGAAGCACTTAATAGGGCCTCCCAGAGGTTGAGTCAATTATTGAAAGCCCCTCTTTCTATCGTCCAAGAAAAGGAAAACCAATTTTCTAACGAAGAACACATAGTTTCTATACTTTCTTTGACTCTTGAAGATAGATGGGAAACTCTCAGAAAGACTAAAGCGAGCCCAGCATTGAAATGCATCTCTCTCGAT